CCTTTTTCCCAATAAGTCGACAGCGTTACACCATTGGGATACTTCGAATAAACTAGAGTACATATAGGATACACCGGTGCTAAAGCCTTTTCTCAAGATATCTTCCAAACTGTTGGGGTCCTTGCTCCGGATGTTGTTCCCCCGGTCTGAAACCAGTTGGTTCCTGAGTTTGAGAATTCTGCTGATCCCAAGTACTCCATCTCCATCATTGCATATGGGAATATAGAAAGTAAAGAGGAAAAGGCATGACCAGAAGAATTGTGTGAAATACGTGAATTTATCCAGTTGAGGCATTCTTGAAAAAAGAAAATGCTTCCCTCCAGACAGCAAGACTCCGTCAAGCCTCCACGAGTAGTAATTCATGAGAGCTGGTTGTTGACCAACAAAGAAAGAGATGGGACTTTTTGGGCATTGGTTGAGCAAGCGGAGGGGAGACCCGTAGCGAGCAAGCGAGAAAACGGAGAAAGCGCACTTGTGGTTTGAGAAGCCTACGCTTGCTAGCAACAAAACGAGACGCGCGCGTAGGCGTGAGAGCCAGCAAGCGTAGGCGCTGGAAGCGAAGCGCGCCAAAGAGCAAGCGTAGGGTCCGAAGGAGAGCAGCAAGCAATGCGGACTCTATACGCGCGCACTAGCGCGCTCCGGCTTTCGAGCCTCCGCTTGCTCTTTGGCGCGCTTCGGGTCCTTTCGGACCTCCGCTTGCTGGCTCTCAAGCCTCCGCGCGCTAGTGCGCGCGTATAGAGTCCGCTTCGTTCGCGTCGGATTCTTGTTTTGTTGCTAGCGCGCGGAGGTGCTGAAAGCCTCCGCTTGCTGCTCCGGCTTGAGATTCTCGCCTACGCTTGCTGGCTCTCACGCCTACGCGCGCTAACGCGCTTGTAGTTTTCGAGCTTGGACCGACTTAAGTCAAGACTGGCTACCTAGCAAGAAAACGGCTGCGCTAATGCGCAACGGTGGTCGTAGATCAGCTAGCGCTCAGTCCCTTGCTTGTTCCCTCACTGTACACTTGATATATATATCTGTTTTCATTATCGCAACTTTCTTTCGAAAGTGAGATCACACTGGCTTGTTGAAGAGGGAAAGATCACTCCTAAAAGCTACCTCTCTCTTCTATACGATAACAAACCGCCAGACGCGCCTTTTGAATATGAGTAGGCGCACGAGGGTTACCGGCTCCACGACCTCGCAAGGCACTACTGTAGAGCTAGTTGGGCCTGCCGCTTTCTCAATCGAAAATGGAAACTGTCAAGATTAGCGTACTGACCGATTCCATCTATCACTGACGTTATTTCGATAAAGTCCCAAATCCATAATTGTAGCATTAATTAAGGTTTCGTCATCCAAGCAAGCGGAGGGGAGACCGGAGCGAGCAAGAGAGCAAGCGGAGGCTAGAACGGAGCGAGCAAGAGAGCAAAAAAGCTACGGCGAGAAAGCGAGAAAACGGAGAGCGCGCTAGCGACAAAAGCGCTCCGGCGTGAGAGCCTGCGAGAAAACGGAGCGCGCACTAGCGCGCTCTTTCGAGCCTCCGCTTGCTCTTTGGCGCGCTTCGCTTCCAGCGCCTTCGCTTGCTCTCTGGCGCGCGTAGGGTCGGTCGTTCCGGACCGGACCTGAACTTGAAGGTCCGGAAGGACCGTAGGCTTGCTCTCTGGCAAGCGGAGGCTTGAAAGCCGGAGCGCGCTAGCGCGCTCCGGGTCTCGTTCCGGACCTTCGCTTGCTCTCTGGCGCGCGTAGGGTCGGTCGTTCCTCCCCGGACCTTCACTTGCTTGCTACCGAACGAGAAAACTACGAGCGCAGACGCGCGCGTAGGCTTTCTATTAGAGCCGGAGCTTGCTCGCTTGCTCGCGTAGGGTCCTTTCTCCCCAGCAAGCGGAGGTCCGAAAGGGGACCCGAAGCGCGCCAAAGAGCAAGCGGAGGCTCGAAAGAGCGCGCGTCTGCGCGCTCCGTTTTCTCGCTTGCTGCTCCGGCTTTCGAGCCCTAGCTTGCTCTTTGGCGCGCTTCGCTTCCAGCGCCTCCGCTTGCTGGGCGCAGACGCTCTCGAGAAAAGGTAGAGCGCAGACGCGCGCTCTCCTTCGGACCCTCCGCTTGCTCTTTTGGCGCGCTTCGCTTCCAGCGCCTACGCTTGCTGCTCCGGCTTTCGAGCCCTAGCTTGCTCTCTGGCTCGCTTCGCTTCCAGCGCCTACGCTTGCTGGGGAGACCGACCCTACGCGAGCAAGAGAGCAAGCTCCGGGGAGCGAGAAAACGTAGAGCGCGCTAGCGAACGAGAAAACTACGCGCGCACTAGCGCGCTCCGGCTTTCGAGCCAGCAAGCGGAGGTCCGAAAGGACCCGAAGCGCGCCAAAGAGCAAGCTCCGGGTCCGAAGGAGAGCGCGCTAGTGCGCGCGTAGTTTTCTCGCTTGCTGCTACGGCTTTCTCGCCGGAGCTTGCTAGAATAGAAAGCCGGAGCAGCAAGCGAGAAAACGGAGAGCGCACTTGTGGTTTGAGAAGCCGTAGTTTGCAACAAAACGAGACGCGCGCGTAGGCGTGAGAGCCAGCAAGCGAGAAAACGTAGAGCGCGCTAGCGAACGAGAAAACTACGCGCGCACTAGCGCGCGGAGGCTTTCGAGCCGGAGCTTGCTGCGTAGGCTTTCTCGCCTAGCAAGCGGAGGCTGCTCGAAAGCCGGAGCGCGCTAGCGCGCTTTCTCCGTTTTCTCGCTTGCTCGCTCTGGCTTTCTCTTCTATCCTCCGCTTGCTGGGGATAAACGACCCTACGCGCGCACGAGAGCAAGCGGAGGCGAGAAAGCCTACGCAGCAAGCTCCGGCTCGAAAGCCTCCGCGCGCTAGTGCGCGCGTATAGAGTCCGCTTCGTTCGCGTCGGATTCTTGTTTTGTTGCTAGCGCGCGGAGGTGCTGAAAGCCTCCGCTTGCTGCTCCGGCTTGAGATTCTCGCCTACGCTTGCTTTCTCGTTCGCTAGCTAGCTTGTAGTTTTCTCGCTACGCGCGCTAGCGCGCTTTCCGTTTTCGAGCTTCTTTCTAAGTCATTTCATACCTTACTACTTTCCTCCGTTACCATTCGTTGCTCCTTTGCCCTATGCCTTACGTCTCTGCCTCCTCATCTGTCTCGTTCGCTTTTGCTCAAGTAGCCATACCAACTTTTTTTGTCTTTGCTCGATGCTTTGAATAAGGAGGAGAACAAGGAAGCATTCCTTACGCTGCACTCGCTTCAAGATAGAATTCCACTAGATCACTGACTGGAGATAGAAGCCAGGATGTGACTACTGCTCTCCCACTAAAAGAACTGGATTGTACGAGTAGCGAGAAGTTCATTCTTTATGGAAATACAGAATGCATTTTCCCCCCTTAGGGCACATCCTTACCTACATCCAACTCAATCTGTTAAGAATATAGTTTCATTTGAATGCTAACTTCCAGTTGGATCCATTATATCCCACTGAGCTCCAGAGATGAGGCTCCAGGGCAATGATTTATTTAGGAAGGACCCGAAAGTGCCATATGCATATGAAAGGATTGAATTGACTAATTCATCCCATGTAGCCTATGCCTCAGTATGCCCATTCAGTCAAGCCAGTCGCAAAGCGGTCTTCTTTCTAAGACTCTCCTTCCCTGAAGTTCGTCTGCCCAGTCAGTCGTTCTTTCCTATCTATTAGCAGTTGCTGCCAAAAAGACGGGGTTTTCATGGAAGGCAGAATTCACAGCTAGTGAAGCTATTGAATCCAGCAAGTTCAGGGGGGGAGGAACGACCCTACGCGAGCCAGAGAGCAAGCGAAGGGGAGCAAGCGAACTCTTCGAGCCTACGCGCGCTAGCAAACTACGAAAACAACAAGACGCGCGCGGAGGCTTTCAGCACCTACGCTTTCTTGCTCGCTCCGGGTCTAAGTCCTTCCCCCCCTCCGCTTGCTGGGTCGGAACGACCCGTAGCGCGCTAGCAAACTACGAAAACTACTACTACTAGACTAGCGCGCGTAGGCTTGAGAGCCTACGCTTGCTCTCTTGCTCGCTACGGCTTGCTCGCCTCCGCTTGCTCTCTTGCTCGCTCCGGGTCGTTCCGGACCTCCGCTTGCTCTCTTGCTCGCTCCGGGTCGTTCCTCCCCTCCGCTTGCTCTCTTGCTCGCTCCGGGTCGTTCCTCCCCTCCGCTTGCTCTCTTGCTCGCGTAGGGTCGTTCCGGACCTCCGCTTGCTCTCTTGCTCGCTCCGGGTCGTTCCGGACCTCCGCTTGCTCTCTTGCTCGCGTAGGGTCGTTCCGGACCTCCGCTTGCTGGCGCTGGAAGCCCTACGCGAGCCAGAGAGCAAGCTACGGGGAGACCCTACGCGCGCTAGCTTGTCTTGTAGTTTTCTCGCTAGCTAGCGCGCTTGTAGTTTTCGAGCTTTCCCAACCTCTCTTTTTAGGAGGGTTTCTTCTCACCATTTCCCTTCTCCTTACCCTTTATCATCATCTTTTTTGGCCTTCCCTATCACCCTTCTTCTTTTTTCTTTGCTTCGACTCCAGCCGTCTCAACCTTTGAAGCTGCCTTGGGTTTTGAGTTGAGCGGCAAAAGCATAGTCTTCAGTCTCTTTCTTTCTCGACGAGTTCCATCTTTCGATCGAGTGCTCATTGCATGACTTTCTGGAGAATTGCTTTGTTTATTAAGCTTGTGTAGCCTGAGTGGCATGCTTGTAGTGTATGAAAGAGCATCATCAGTAGGTGGCAAACTAAGAGAGTCCTTTCGAGCAGTCTTAGTAGAGTCACCAGCAACTGAGTTATGTGGAGAACCTGTCAAAGTTTCATAAGGGAAAGTGGGCTGCTAGAGCGGTAAAGTCAAGTCAGAGTGGAATTGCCCTCAGAGTCATTATGAAAATCAAACTAGCAAAAGTCTTGTCAGTTGTTCGAAAGGGAAAAGGGGTCTCATAAAAAAGACCCTTACGAGAAATGTGGATGCGGTTCGACTTGGGATCAAGTTTCTCCTTTCTATACGGACCAAGGGATATGGATAGCATGCACACCCAAAGACCTTAAAGTGAGAGTCAGTGGGTGGAGAAAAAAAAACTGAATGAGGAGAGCGATTATCAAGAAAAGGCCTTGGGAGCCTTTGAATAAGAGAGGAAGGCACTAAGACCCGCTAGAAGGACTCTAAGGGAAGAAAGAAAGCCAGCCGTCCTAGTGAGGTGCAATGCTGAAACTGTGATCGGTAAACAAAGCCTAAAGAAGTCGGAATGGGATACTTCACTAAGGAAGTAGCACCGGCGGTTAACTATACATAGCCATTCTAAGTTGCGTTTGGGTATGGAATGGAGCAAGCGTAGGCGGAGGCGAGAAAGCAAGCGGAGGCGGAGGCGAGAAAGAGCAAGCAAGCGTAGGGGAGGAACGACCCTACGCGCGCGTCTTGTTGTTTTGTTGCTAGCAAGCGGAGGCTCGAAAACGTAAAGCGTCTGCGCTTGTAGTTTTCTCGCTTGCTAGAATAGAAAGCCGGAGCGAGCAAGCAAGCGTAGGGGAGGAACGACCCGTACGCTTGCTCTCTGGCAAGCGGAGGGGAGCGAGAAAAGGTAGTATTCGCGCAGACGCTCTCGAGAAAAGGTAGAGCGCAGACGCGAACGAGAAAACGGAGCGCGCACTAGCGCGCGGAGGCTTGAGAGCCAGCGAGAAAACGGAGCGCGCACTAGCGCTAGGAGGCTTTCGAGCCTCCGCTTGCTCTTTGGCGCGCTTCGGGTCCTTTCTCCCCGGAGCTTGCTCTTTGGCGCGCTTCGCTTCCAGCGCCTACGCTTGCTCTTTGGCGCGCTTCGGGTCCTTTCGGACCGGAGCTTGCTGGGGAGGAACGACCCGGAGCGAGCAAGAGAGCAAGCGGAGGTCCGGAACGACCCTACGCGAGCAAGAGAGCAAGCGGAGGTCCGGAACGACCCTACGCGAGCAAGAGAGCAAGCGGAGGCTCGAAAGCCGGAGCGCGCTAGTGCGCGCGTATAGAGTCCGCATTGCTTGCTGCTCCGGCTTTCTCGCCGTAGCTTGCTCTTTGGCGCGCTTCGGGTCCTTTCGGACCTCCGCTTGCTGCTCCGGCTTTCTCGCCTACGCTTGCTTTCTCGTTCGCTAGCTAGCTTGTATAGAGTCCGCTTTGCTAGCTAGCGCGCTTTCCGTTTTCGAGCTGGCCGGAGGTTTCAAATAATATAATATATATATATAGAAATAGATATATATATATTATTATTACCGGCTGTCTGGTTTTTATGCAAAAAAGACAAAACAGGATTGGATTTCCACTCAGTTGGAAGGAAGGTTAGATCCCTTTGACAGGGTTGTATTTTTGATTGAAATGGGATGGTGTTCAAACTCCCGAAATGCAGTCTAGACAGCGGGACCTCCCCTTTCTGACTGGACTGACTCGGGGAAAGGGAAATCTCCTCCGGAGCATGCTTCACAGCCACTCATTCGTCCTGACCAAATAGTAGAATCTATCTCTCAGCGATTCTTTTCTCCGCTAATCACCCCTTCCCAACCAACCAGCCCGCCCGATCGATTTTGGTTGATCGGCTAATTCAAAGGGCAACATCTGGTCCGAAGTTGTCGGAACGAATCGTTTGCTTTATCGAACAAAGCAAGCGAGAAAAGGTAGTATTCGCGCGCTAGCGAACGAGAAAAGGGAGAGCGCAGACGCGCGCGTAGGCTTGAGAGCCAGCAAGCGGAGGTCCGAAAGGACCCGAAGCGCGCCAAAGAGCAAGCGTAGGGTCCGAAGGAGAGCAGCAAGCGGAGGTCCGAAAGGACCCGGAGCGAGCAAGCGAGCAAGCGTAGGCTCTAATAGAATAGAAAGCCGTAGCAGCAAGCGAACTCTTCGAGCCTACGCGCGCTAGCAAGAAAAGAATCCGCGCGCTCCGGCTTTCAGCACCTACGCTTGCTGGCTCTCAAGCCTACGCGCGCGTCTGCGCTCTCCCTTTTCTCGAGAGCGTCTGCGCTCGTACTACCTTTTCTCGTTCGCTAGCGCGCTTTCGTATAGAGTCCGCTTGCTTGCTGCTACGGCTTTCTCGCCTACGCTTGCTCCGGGGAGACCGACCCGGAGCGAGCAAGAAAGCAAGCGGAGGCTCGAATAGAAAGCCGGAGCGAGCAAGCTACGGCGAGAAAAGAAAGCCGGAGCGAGCCAGCGAGAAAACGGAGAGCGCACTAGCGAGAAAAGCGCTCCGGCTTGAGAGCCTGCAATGCGGACTCTATACGTATGCGCGCACTTCAGAAGTGAAAAAGACCCTTCCTGAGCGCGCGGCGTTTATAAGAGCGTCTGCGCCCAGCAAGCGGAGGTCCGAAAGGACCCGAAGCGCGCCAAAGAGCAAGCTAGGGCTCTAATAGAAAGCCGGAGCAGCAAGCGAGAAAACGGAGCGCGCACTAGCGCGCTCCGGCTTTCGAGCCTCCGCTTGCTCTCTTGCTCGCTCCGGGTCGTTCCGGACCTCCGCTTGCTCTCTTGCTCGCGTAGGGTCGTTCCGGACCTCCGCTTGCTCTCTTGCTCGCGTAGGGTCGTTCCGGACCTCCGCTTGCTCTCTTGCTCGCGTAGGGTCGTTCCTCCCCAGCAAGCGTAGGGTCCGAAGGACGAAGCGCGCCAAAGAGCAAGCGTAGGCGCTGGAAGCGAAGCGCGCCAAAGAGCAAGCGTAGGGTCCGAAGGACGAAGCGCGCCAAAGAGCAAGCGGAGGTCCGAAAGGACCCGAAGCGCGCCAAAGAGCAAGCGGAGGCTCGAAAGAGCGCGCTAGTGCGCGCTCCGTTTTCTCGCTGGCTCTCAAGCCTCCGCGCGCTAGTGCGCGCGTATAGAGTCCGCTTCGTTCGCGTCTGCGCTTTCTCCGTTTTCTCGTTCGGTAGCAAGCAAGTTCAGGTCCGGTCCGGAACGACCGACCCTACGCGCGCCAGAGAGCAAGCGAAGGTCCGGAACGACCCGGAGCGCGCTAGCGCGCGTAGGCTTGAAAGCCTACGCTTGCTGGCTCTCACGCCTACGCGCGCAAGAGAGCAAGCGTAGGCGAGAAAGAGCAAGCAAGCTACGGCTCGAAGAGTACGCGAGCAAGCAAAAAAAAGCTAGGGCTCGAAAGCGAGAAAACGGAAAGCGCGCTAGCGCTTGTAGTTTTCGAGCCTCCGCTTGCTAGCAACAAAACAACAAGACGCGCGCGTAGGGTCCTTCCTCCACGTAGCTTGCCAGAGAGCAAGCGTACGGTCGTTCCTCCACGTAGCTTGCCAGAGAGCAAGCGTACGGTCGTTCCTCCACGTAGCTTGCCAGAGAGCAAGCGTACGGTCGTTCCTCCACGTAGCTTGCCAGAGAGCAAGCGTACGGTCGTTCCTCCCCTCCGCTTGCTGGCTCTCACGCCTACGCGCGCTAGCGCGCTTGTAGTTTTCTCGCTCGCTAGCTAGCTTTCCGTTTTCGAGCTTCTCGGAATCCGGAGTTTTTCGAGAAAAGGTCCCATCCTTCAATATCATGATTGGGTCGACCAGGCCAGATCATGAGTGAAATATCATGATTGGGTCGACCAGGCCAGATCATGAGTGAATAGAAAATCGAAAACGTACATAGCTGTTCCAGCTGAAATACTTGGAATAATTCTACCACTTCTACTAGGAGTAGCCTTTTTAGTGCTAGCTGAACGTAAAGTAATGGCTTTTGTGCAACGTCGAAAGGGCCCTGATGTAGTGGGATCATTCGGATTGTTACAACCTCTAGCAGATGGTTCGAAATTGATTCTAAAAGAACCCATTTCACCAAGTAGTGCTAATTTCTCCCTTTTTAGAATGGCTCCAGTGGCTACATTTATGTTAAGTCTGGTCGCTCGGGCCGTTGTACCTTTTGATTATGGTATGGTATTGTCAGATCCGAACATAGGGCTACTTTATTTGTTTGCCATATCTTCGCTAGGTGTTTATGGAATTATTACAGCAGGTCGGTCTAGTAATTAGGGGGCGGCCGTTCGGTCGCCTATGATACTAGGACCAATAGGTCAAAAATGGGTTTGTGCCGGAGGTGTTGAACGATCTACTCTACACAGGTGTGGGCAACCAGGGCTAGGGCTCATAAACCCTTTCTTTCATTTATCAATAGGGCCTTGGTCGGTCACTTTTCCGGGCCGGGATCGAGTTGTGGAAGTTATAAAAAAGAGATCTTTCTCTGAGCACCTCAGATCAAGAGGAAGGGTAGCTTGTCAAGCTGGCCTATATATATTGAATATCCATCTAGATAGATATATCTATCTTAATAATATATATAGTGGATTCGCTGTCTTTTAACCGGCTGTTCTTCTTTGTCAACGCAACTAAGGCGCCCGGTTAGGGAGCGCCTACAACACTTATGAAAGAGTTTGAGAATGGGTTCTTAAAAAAGGAAAAGGCCCTACGCCGTTTCGCAAGCCTTTGTCATTGTCAGTCAACTAAGTAGGGCCTGAGGCCCCCTGCGAATCCGTAAATCTGAAGAGCATGCCGCAACAAAAGGATGGTCCCCTATGCATTTCATTCTTTCCGGAAGGGAAAGAAAAGTACCCCCCATCATGGTGAACCTCTCCTTGTGATCGGGATGAGGTAGATGCCTCCCAGCCGGGGGGCGGATCGAATCGGAGTTTCCTTAGGTAGCCACCGACCTACAGTTATCCTTAAACTTCCGTGCTTGGTGGAGAAGAAGCGAACAAAGGTACGCTCGCTTGCTGTCTTGTTCTCTGCCGCGAACTGGGATCGCTCGCCAGCTAGGTCAGATTGGAGCAAGATTTTTTGAGAACTGATTACCCATCTTCGGGGACAAGGGGCGGAACGACCTCTCGATCTACTTACTGCAGCCCAGGAAGAAAAACGTCGTCTAGGCGTTCCCTCTTGCTCCGATCTCCCCTACGCCTAGCACGTTGTCTGGGCCAAGAGCCATAGTTAGTTGCTGTTTCCATTTGGTTGTTTTTTTTTCTCGTTGTTGATACCGGCAAGACCCAGCCAGATGATGTCTGCTGGTTGGTAGTGAGAGGACAATTAGTACCTGCCTACCCAAAAGGGGGCGCTGATTAAAAAACAATCATTTTTCTTTTTTTTCTTGCTCTCCCTTAGCAGCGGGAAAGGAGTCTATCTATCTGCCTAGCTTTGGTAGATTTCCCCCAACGCAATCCACAGAAATTCCACGAATCCCTTGGTGGATAAGTTCGACGACTCAGCAGCAGTGCGGAATGGAGTTTTCTCTTCCGGTGGATCAGATCTATAGTTAGGGGGCAATACATACCAAAAGGTTCGAAGAAAGAAGGCGCATAAGAGTATATAACCAACCCACCCTTCTGTATAACCTATCAAAATAAGTGAAGCGGCTGGATGCATAAGGGAAGTGCACCTTTGTGAGACCTTAGTCGGGATGCATAGGGGAGTCAACCTACGAGCACAGAAGAGCGTGGTACCGCTGCCCCTCTCTAAGTAAAGGTCAAGTCTCTCCTTCAGCTAGAATGGTTGGAAATGGAAAGAAGCGGAAAAGGGTCAAAGGCGGTTGCTAGCATCGAAGAGAGCCGTCATCGACGAGAAAGTGGGAGTTCGGACTTGGCGAACGAGCTCTTGCCGCGGGAGAGGAAAGCGGGGCAGGCAAAATAACCATTCCGGTGGTTGATAGTGGAGCAAAGGTTGGATAAAAGATGGATAGGCATGCCAACTCATCCAAAAGGATTAGAAAGAGGAAGGGCTCGCGAGGTCGATCCCACATCTCATAGAGAGGAGGAATACCAGGGATGAGTTGGGATAACTAACTCTACAGCTCACAAGAATGGGAAAAGTCATTCCACATTACTCCTGTTTTTCATAGCTTTATTGTTGAGAGCAAGCGGAGGGGAGACCCGGAGCGAGCAATAAAGCAAGCGTAGGGGAGAACCGACCCTACGCGAGCAAGAGAGCAAAAAAGCTACGGCGAGAAAGCGAGAAAACGGAGAGCGCGCTAGCGAACGAGAAAACTACGCGCGCTAGTGCGCGCTCCGTTTTCTCGCTTGCTGCTACGGCTTTCTCGCCTAGCAAGCGGAGGCTGCTCAATAGAAAGCCGGAGCAGCAAGCGGAGGTCCGAAAGGACCCGAAGCGCGCCAAAGAGCAAGCGTAGGGTCCGAAGGAGAGCAGCAAGCAATGCGGACTCTATACGCGCGCACTAGCGCGCTCTTTCGAGCCTCCGCTTGCTCTTTGGCGCGCTTCGCTTCCAGCGCCTTCGCTTGCTCTCTGGCGCGCGTAGGGTCGGTCGTTCCGGACCGGACCTGAACTTGAAGGTCCGGAAGGACCCTACGCGAGCAAGAGAGCAAGCGTAGGCTCTAATAGAAAGCCTACGCAGCAAGCAATGCGGACTCTATACGCGCGCACTAGCGCGCTCTCCTTCGGACCCTCCGCTTGCTCTTTGGCGCGCTTCGGGTCCTTTCTCCCCAGCAAGCGGAGGCTCGAAAGCCGGAGCGCGCTAGTGCGCGCTCCGTTTTCTCGCTGGCTCTCAAGCCTCCGCGCGCTAGTGCGCGCGTATAGAGTCCGCTTCGTTCGCGTCTGCGCTCTCCCTTTTCTCGAGAGCGTCTGCGCTCATACTACCTTTTCTCGTTCGCTAGCTAGCGAGAAAACTACGCGCGCACTAGCGCGCTCCGGCTTTCGAGCCTCCGCTTGCTTTCTCCGTTTTCTCGCTTGCTCGCTCTGGCTTTCTCTTCTATCCTCCGCTTGCTGGCTCTCACGCCTACGCGCGCGTCGTCTTTTGTTGCTAGCGCGCGTAGGCTCGATAGAGTTCGCTTGCTCTCTGGCGCGCGTAGGGTCGGTCGTTCCGGACCGGACCTGAACTTGCTTTCTCGCTTTCTCCGTTTTCTCGCTTTCTCGCTAGCGCGCTTGTATAGAGTCCGCTTTGCTAGCTAGCGCGCTTTCCGTTTTCGAGCTTGGTAATGCTCTAAACCGTAGACTTACAACAGCCCTTCTCGTTTCAAAGCAGTCGAGCGTTCTGGAGATGGATTCAAACCTTCGATCATCAAAAAAGAACTCCTCCCCAATAAAGAGAAAGAAATCCATATGAATAGAAGTCGAGTGGTCATTATGGAGCAACAAGGCGAGAAAGGGGATAGACGAACAAAGAAGCCCGAGAAAGGACCCGAACGAACCTTGCCTTTTCCGAACAGCCCTTCCCTTGCCGTGCAACTGCAGCAGAGAAGGGCTTATTCTCATCCGGTTGGAGCCAATCCTACTCTAGGCTTTGATTATCCCTACTGGCACCGCAACAACTTCTTGTTTCCGGTCCCAAAGGCCTACTCAAAACGTTGAGGGGGTAGCCGCCAAGAAGAATGAATTCCCGAAGGGGTCCAATAAGACTGCCTTTCGAGTCATAATGGGACGGACGTTGATTCCAAACTCCCGATGCAGGAATGAAAATGAGGGGGAGGCTTTCGCTTACAGCCCCTCCCAATCGAATGAATCGTAACATTCGTAATGATCAACTTTACAGAGCCCTATCGCTCGGTTAGAGTTGATAGGTCCATCCCAGCCAGAACTCAAACAACCTTCAAAATATTGCTATAGAAGCACGCATTTCTTCGTCCACAACAGCTGGTTCTTTCGGTCCTGGCTAGACGGTACTGTTCTCCAGTCAATATCCTGTCAAAGAATGTCAAATTTGTTGTATCAATGATATTACCAATCAACGAACTGCTAGTTGGAGAGGGGGGTCCATTACGTGTTAGCTACCTCTAGAATAGCCAGACATTCTTGGCAAGGTTTCAGAACGGTGGGCGGGAAATGAAAAGTATGGCAGTAAACAAATTGAAGAAAGAGCTCTTGCCTCCAACTCAAAAGAGAAGATCACGCAATAGATGGCGCAACGCAAGGACGATATCTTTCGTAGCAGCCAAGGATGAGAGTTCGATCCAGCTCGAAAACGGAAAGCGCGCTAGCGAGAAAGCAAGCGGAGGCTCGAAAGCCGTAGCAGCAAGCTCCGGGGAGAAAGGACCCGAAGCGCGCCAAAGAGCAAGCTAGGGGGTCCGAAAGGACCCGTAGCGCGCGTCTGCGCTCTCCGTTTTCTCGTTCGCTAGCGCGCTCATACGTAGTTTTCTCGCTTTCTCGCCTACTCTTTTTTTTGCTCTCTTGCTCGCGTAGGGCTTCCAGCGCCAGCAAGCGGAGGGGAGGAAGGACCCGGAGCGAGCAAGAGGGCAAGCGTAGGCTTGAGATAGAAAGCCTACGCGCGCGTCTTGTTGTTTTCTACCTTTGCTAGCGCGCGTAGGCTCGATAGAGTTCGCTTGCTCCCCGGAGCTTGCTTTCGAGCCGCTTTCTTGCTCGCTCCGGTCTAGCCGTAGCAAGCGTAGGCGAGAAAGCCGTAGCAGCAATAGAGCGAGAAAACGGAGAAAGCAAGCGAAGGTCCGGAACGACCCGCAGCGAGCCAAAGAGCAAGCGAACTCTATCGAGCCTACGCGCGCGTCTTGTTGTTTTGTTGCTAGCGCGCGGAGGCTTTCGAGCCGTAGCTTGCTCGAGAGCAAGCCTACGGTCGTTCCTCCCCAGCAAGCGGAGGCGAGAAAGCCAGAGCGAGCAAGAGAGCAAGCTAGGGCTCAAAAGCCTACGCGCGCTAGTGCGCGCTCCGTTTTCTCGCTTGCTGCTCCGGCTTTCTCTTCTATCCTCCGCTTGCTCTTTGGCGCGCTTCGGGTCCTTTCGGACCCCCGCTTGCTGGCTCTCAAGCCTACGCGCGCGTCTGCGCTCTACCTTTTCTCGTTCGCTAGCGCGCTCATACTACGTTTTCTCGCTTGCTCTCTTGCTCGCTCCGGCTTTCTATTCTCCCCGGAGCTTGCTTTGTTCGGAAAAGAAGAATGTCTGACGCCTAAACCGGAGACCGCCCTTCTGCTGCTTTCCTCGCTCCCTAAGTCTGATTGAAGCTCTCGAGCCCGTTCCGAATGAGAATTGGATGTAGCTTCCTATTTTGTTGACATCTTGTCTTTCTGGAGATTGTTCTGAGAATGAAAAGAAGAAATCAATGCTGCGAGGCATGGTTTGGTTACCCTACGAGGAAGCCCAACCATGCTTAGGTCGAAACCTAACCTGATGGATAGACAGAAACCTTAATCGAAAGCGGATCAGGAGAGAGAAATTAACTACTCCACCTGATCTACGACCACCCAGCAAGCGTAGGCTCTCATGCCGGAGCGCGCTAGCAACACAAAAAGAACTCCTAGCGAACGAGAAAAGGTAGAGCGCAGACGCGCGCTCTCCTTCGGACCCTCCGCTTGCTCTTTGGCGCGCTTCGGGTCCTTTCGGACCTCTGCTTGCTCTCTTGCTCGCTCCGGTCTAGCCTCCGCTTGCTGCTCCGGCTTTCTCTCTCAAGCCTACGCTTGCCCTTCTTGCTCGCTCCGGGTCGGGTCCTTTATCTCTCCCAGCAAGCGGAGGTGCTGAAAGCCTCCGCGCGCTAGTGCGCGCTCCGTTTTCTCGCAGGCTCTCAATCCCACTTACTTACTCGCTAGTGCGCGCTCCGTTTTCTCGCTTCCTTCAACTGCTCTTCTTGATTCTGACTCCGGTGCCTCTCTCTGTAAAAAAGCCACTCAGCTCGGGCTTGGGAAATCCTTCGCTAGCGAGGCAGCAGCACGGTTTTGTTGCAATACTATAAGATGGCTCGCTTTTTTGCACTTATCAAAATAGTTGTGAGTATTCTACACCTAAGTTCAATAAAGTTCTGTTAGGTTCTTAGTAGCAGTCGGCGACCTTTTTTCCCCTACCTTTATTTTTCTTTTGAACAAGCGAGAAAACGGAAAGCGCGCTAGCTTTACGTTTTCGAGCAAGCAAGCTCCGGCGAGAATAGAAAGCCAGAGCGAGCAAGCTCGAAAACTACGAGCGCGCTCTCCGTTTGAGAGCCAGCAAGCTACGGGGAGGAGAGGAACGACCGACCCGCAGCGAGCCAAAGAGCAAGCGTAGGGGAGACCGTAGGCTTGCTATATGGCAAGCGTAGGGTCCGAAGGACGGAGCGAGCAAGCGAGAAAACGGAGAAAGCTAGCTAGCGCGCGTAGGATTGAGAGCAAGCAAGCGAACTCTATCGAGCCTACGCGCGCACGAGAGCAAGCGGAGGCTCGAAAGCCGGAGCGCGCGTCGTCTTTTGTTGCTAGCGCGCGTAGGCTCGATAGAGTCCGCTTGCTTTCTCGCTTTCTCCGTTTTCTCGCTGGCTCGCTACGGCTTTCTTTTCTCGCCTCCGCTTGCTTTCTCGCTCCCCTACGCTCGCTTGCTCTTTCTCGCCTCCGCCTCCGCTTGCTCGCGTAGGGTCTCTCCAGCAAGCGGAGGTCCGAAAGGACCCGAAGCGCGCCAAAGAGCAAGCTCCGGCTCTAATAGAATAGAAAGCCGGAGCAGCAAGCAATGCGGACTCTATACGCGCGCACTAGCGCGCTCCGGCTTTCGAGCCTCCGCTTGCTGGCTCTCAAGCCTCCGCGCGCTAGTGCGCGCTCCGTTTTCTCGTTCGCTAGCGCGCTCTCCGTTTTCTCGCTTGCTGTCTTTTTGATTTGAGTCAAAAATAACTGGCAGGTTTCATTAATGAAAAGAAAAGCGGAGGCCCGCCATCTGCTAGCATTGTGCTTTTGAATCGATTCTTTATCAATGGCCCACCCACCCTTTCTTTGAACCTTGTCAATGATCGAACTTAAAGATATGAACTGAGTGCCATTTGATGAGTAACTGAGAACAAGGGAGAGGGATATAGAAAGGATGAAGTAATGAAAGAGGAAGTCATTGCTAGTAGTAACGACTTGTCACGATCCATTGGTTCATATAGAATCCATGTCCTAGGTGTATCAAAAAACATTCTTTTCGCTAAGCGTATATAATAAAATAGAGTAAGTCAAAGGGTCCACCCCGAAACCGACGGGGGTACTAACTAACAGCTGAGTCCTCTCCGAACCGCAGGAGATAGTTGCCCATCATACGGCTCACCAACTTCACTTGCCTCTATGGAAGGCTCGCTCCGGGCAGGTTCGGATCACCTACAATACACGGCTCTACGAAGGAGGGGCTTGGGTTAGGAGCGTTTTCAATATGATTCTTTTCCTGTTCGATGAGAAATGCGAGACGAAAAAGGAACCCAGCTCGAAAACGGAAAGCGCGCTAGCGCGCGTAGCGAGAAAACTACAAGCTAGCTAGCGAGAAAGCAAGCGGAGGCTCGAAAGCCTACGCGCGCTAGCAAGAAAACTACAAGTACGCTAGCGCGCTCCGCTTCCAGCCCCTCCGCTTGCTTTCGAGCCCTAGCTTTTTTTTGCTCTCTTGCTCGCGTAGGGCTTCCAGCGCCAGCAAGCGGAGGGGAGGAAGGACCGTAGGCTTGCTATATGGCAAGCGGAGGATAGAAGAGAAAGCCAGAGCGAGCAATAGAGCAAAGCGGACTCTATACAAGCGAGAAAGCAAAAAAGCGAAGGGGAGCGATGCGGACTCTATACGCGCGCACTAGCGCGCGGAGGCTTGAGAGCCGGAGCTTGCTGAGCGCAGACGCTCTCGAGAAAAGGTAGTATGAGCGCACTTCAGAAGTTCAAAAGACCCTTCCTGAGCGCGCGGCGTTTATAAGAGCGCAGACGCGAACGAAGCGGACTCTATACGCGCGCACTAGCGCGCGGAGGCTTGAGAGCCAGCGAGAAAACGGAGCGCGCACTAGCGCGCTCTTTCGAGCCTCCGCTTGCTCTTTGGCGCGCTTCGGGTCCTTTCGGACCGGAGCTTGCTCTTTGGCGCGCTTCGCTTCCAGCGCCTACGCTTGCTCTTTGGCGCGCTTCGGGTCCTTTCGGACCGGAGCTTGCTCTTTGGCGCGCTTCGCTTCCAGCGCCTCCGCTTGCTGGGGAGGAACGACCCTACGCGAGCAAGAGAGCAAGCGGAGGTCCGGAACGACCCTACGCGAGCAAGAGAGCAAGCGGAGGTCCGGAACGACCCTACGCGAGCAAGAGAGCAAGCGGAGGCTCGAAAGCCGGAGCGCGCTAGTGCGCGCGTATAGAGTCCGCATTGCTTGCTGCTCCGGCTTGAGAGCCAGCAAGCGTAGGTGCTGAAAGCCGGAGCGCGCCAAAGAGCAAGCGGAGGGGAGGAAGGACCGTAGGCTTGCTCTCGGGCAAGCGTAGGCTTGAGATAGAAAGCCGGAGCGCGCCGATTCTTTTCTTGCTAGCGCGCGTAGGCTCGAAGAGTTCGCTTGCTGCTACGGCTTTCGAGCCAGCAAGCTCCGGTCCGAAAGGACCCGAAGCGCGCCAAAGAGCAAGCGGAGGGTCCGAAGGAGAGCGCGCTAGTGCGCGCGTAGTTTTCTCGCTTGCTCTCTTGCTCGCGTAGGGTCCTTCCTCCCCAGCAAGCGGAGGTCCGAAAGGGGACCCGAAGCGCGCCAAAGAGCAAGCGGAGGCTCGAAAGAGCGCGCTAGTGCGCGCGTATAGAGTCCGCATTGCTTGCTGCTCCGGCTTTCTCTTCTATCCTCCGCTTGCTCTTTGGCGCGCTTCGCTTCCAGCGCCTTCGCTTGCTCTCTGGCGCGCTCCGGGTCGGTCGTTCCGGACCGGACCTGAACTTGCTGGGGAGACCCTACACGCGCTAGCGTACTTGTTGTTTTCTCACTCAGACGCGAACGAGAAAAGGGAGAGCGCAGACGCGCGCGTAGGCTTGAGAGCCAGCAAGCGGAGGCTCGAAAGCCGGAGCGCGCTAGTGCGCGCGTATAGAGTCCGCATTGCTTGCTGCTCTCCTTCGGACCCTCCGCTTGCTCTTTGGCGCGCTTCGGGTCCTTTCGGCGTAGTAGCTTGCTGCTACGGATTGAGAGCAAGCAAGCGTAGGTGCTGAAAGCCTACGCGCGCGGATTCTTGTTTTCTACCTTTGCTAGCGCGTGTAGGGTCTCCCCTTCGCTTGCTCTTTGGCTCGCTGCGGGTCGGTCGTTCCTCTCCGGACCTTCGCTTGCTCTTTGGCTCGCTGCGGGTCGGTCGTTCCTCTCCGGACCTTCGCTTGCTCCCCGGAGCTTGCGGCGGCTCGAAAGCCGGAGCGCGCTAGCGCGCTCTACCTTTTCTCGCTCCCCGGAGCTTGCTTTCTTGCTCGCTCCGGTCTCCACGTAGCTTGCCAGAGAGCAAGCGTACGGTCGTTCCTCCCCTGAACTTGCTGGGGAATGCGAGTCTGTTTTGTCCACTTTCTCCACCCCCCCGAAGTTGTAAGGCCCCGTTAGCCTGGGCAAAGATGGGGATAAGGAAGTTTGATTGAAGCCCCCTTAGCTCTGCCAGACACTGGACAGGGGTTAGCTATGTAAATGTGTAGAGCCAAGTGTAGTGTGGTGTAGTAGTAGGCACTTCTAGGCCCCTTCCCGGCTACTGGATCACTCCTGTGCGGTACTAAGGACCCTCTGCCATCCATTGCAGCAGAGCCCTTTCATGAGCGGGGGGGCTAAGCGCAGTTCTTTTCATCAAACGTTGAATGAAATCGATTATTTTTTAGATATCAAAATAGAAATCGGATAGGATAGATGGATGGATCTATCTTTCTATTCATATATTACTAAAAAAATGGATTTCTATAGTGTTGTTGCGTAGCAAGAAGCCCCAAATCCTTGATTTGGCTAGGAAAGACTGCACTGCTTTTGGCCCAGGAAGCTCGAAAACGGAAAGCGCGCTAGCGAGAAAGCAAGCTACGGCTTTCGATAGAAAGCCGGAGCGCGCGTCGTCTTTTGTCGCTAGCGCGCGTAGGCTCGATAGAGTTCGCTTGCTCCCCGGAGCTTGCTTGCTCGCGTAGGGTCGGTCTCCCCTTCGCTTGCTCTCTGGCGCGCTCCGGGTCGGTCGTTCCTCCCCGGACCTTCACTTGCTTGCTCGCTCCGGCTTTCGAGCCTCCGCTTGCTTTCTTGCTCGCTCCGGTCTCACCTCCGCTTGCTCCTCCACACGGAGTTTTCTCCGTGCCCCTTCCGCATGCGCTTCGCGCGCCATTGGCGCTTTGCTCTCCTCAATTTCTTCATTGGACGCTTCGGATGGACTTCGCCGTTCTTTCCCAACTCAATTTGAAAAAGGCTGTATCACATCGAGATGTCGATTCGTTTTCCGCCCCCAATGAGATGGGGAATTTGGAACCCCCTATTTCTATACTTTTGGGCCCTTCATCTTTCTGAATCGAGGCCCGGCCGGCCCGGCTCGCGTCGTTCCAACAACCGGCGGGGAGCACCTCAGTATACGATCGCGCGCAGTAACTGGGAGTCCTAAACCACCTAAGGCCAACTTCAATTCACCAAACCAAGGTTCATCTCGTGTAGTGATTATGGACTCGTCCAAGGATATTGAGTAGACGGTTGATGTATCAGACTCGACCCTATCTTTCGTAGCATGCATTCCCCTCCGTGTCGCAACTGATTCGGTAAGCTACGTGTCCGGTGCGCGGAGAACTGCCTTCGGTCCCCCAAACTGACTTACTCGTGGCAACCTTCCGGCCGCCCAACAACCTATAACGCTAGTCACTACTCCCACTGGGGCTAGGAAGTAAGCCCCACAACCCAAAGCGGCGAAGAACAAATAGAATTTGCTACAAAAGCCGGCTAAGGGGGGTATTCCTGCGTATGAGAACATAGTAATGGAGAAGGTAATAGCCGAAATAGGATTCGTTTTGGCTAGAGCGCCCAAATCCGCTATATATTTGACACGCGTTTGCCGTAATGCTGAAACTATGGCGAATGCATCTATCGTCATTAATGCATAAATAAAGATACCAATTAGTAGTGATTGAATTCCTTCTATGGTTCCACATGAGAAACCAGTACGAATATAACCTACATGTCCAATTGAACTATGAGCTAGAGGTCTTTTGACTTTCGTTTGGGCCATGGCGGCCAGTGCTCCTAAGATCATAGAAGCAATGCTGCAGAAAAAGAAGATTTGTTGCAATGTAGCTCCATAGGAACCATAAATAGAAAGACGTGAAATATTAGCAGAAATAGATATTTTAGGCGCAATAGAAAGGAATGCTGTAACCGGGGTGGGTGAACCCTCATAGATATCAGGTGCCCACATATATAGAGTCAAAAGAGATATGGAGTCCGAAGGGGAGGGGGGTTTTCTTCGGGGCTCGAGAGATGGAATAGATAGGGCCCCACAAGTTTCGAATTCGCCGCTGGGGAATTCACACGAAAGGAAACGAGGAATTCTCAACGAAAAAAGTGCTCTCTGAACCGAACGTGAAAGTCGTTTTCCATCAGACGGCTGTTCCCGTAACTCCACTCTCGACTTGGATTATATATCCAAAAAGGTCCGTTCTCGGCCATTCCACACGCTGCCTAGCGGAGGCGTGGTTATCTGAAGTGGATTCTCTCTTTTCTAGTAGATGCCGAACCTGCTGCCCATTGACTAAGAAGGGGGCGGGCGCAGCAGCTACATGGACCCCTTCCTTTCTGTTGTTGCCAGCGCTTTCCCGGGCCGAGCCGGAATTCTTTATTATAAAGGGCAGGCAAAGCCCGAAGGCTGCTATCCCAATAGGCCAGCGGGCGAAACGAGGAGAGGGCCCGGCAATCATACCACCGCGGTCGAAAAAGCGTGTTCCTTCCCCCGCCGCATCCCCCTCCCTTCGTCGAGCCTTGACTTCTTTGGTTGGGGAAAGCTCGAAAACTACAAGCGCGCTAGCTAGCAAAGCGGACTCTATACAAGCTAGCTAGCGAACGAGAAAGCAAGCGTAGGCTCTAATAGAATAGAAAGCCGTAGCAGCAAGCGTAGGCGCTGGAAGCGAAGCGCGCCAAAGAGCAAGCGGAGGGTCCGAAGGAGAGCGCGCGTCTACGCTCTCCCTTTTCTCGTTCGCGTCTGAGTGAGAAAACAACAAGTACGCTAGCGCGTGTAGGGTCTACCCAGCAAGTGGAGGGGAGACCCGGAGCGAGCAAGAGAGCAAGCGAAGGTCCGAAAGGACCCGAAGCGAGCCAGAGAGCAAGCGGAGGGTCCGAAGGAGAGCAGCAAGCGTAGGTCCGGAAGGACCGTAGGCTTGCTCTCTGGCAAGCGGAGGGGAGCGAGAAAACGGAGAAAGCGCAGACGCGAACGAGAAAAGGGAGAGCGCAGACGCGAACGAGAAAACTACGCGCGCACTAGCGCGCTCCGGCTTGAGAGCCAGCAAGCGGAGGTCCGGAACGACCCGGAGCGAGCAAGAGAGCAAGCGGAGGGGAGGAACGACCCGGAGCGAGCAAGAGAGCAAGCTCCGGTCCGGAACGACCCGGAGCGAGCAAGAGAGCAAGCGGAGGGGAGGAACGACCCGGAGCGAGCAAGAGAGCAAGCGGAGGCTCGAAAGAGCGCGCTAGTGCGCGCGTATAGAGTCCGCATTGCTTGCTGCTCCGGCTTGAGAGCCAGCAAGCGTAGGCGCTGGAAGCGAAGCGCGCCAAAGAGCAAGCGGAGGGGAGGAAGGACCCGGAGCGAGCAAGAGGGCAAGCGTAGGCTTGAGATAGAAAGCCTACGCGCGCGTCTTCTTGTTTTCTACCTTTGCTAGCGCGTGTAGGGTCTCCCCTTCGCTTGCTCTTTGGCTCGCTGCGGGTCGGTCGTTCCTCTCCGGACCTTCGCTTGCTCCCCGGAGCTTGCGGCGGCTCGAAAGCCGGAGCGCGCCTCGTCTTTTGTTGCTAGCGCGCGTAGGGTCGCGTCTCTCCCCTTCGCTTGCTCCCCTCCGCTTGCTCGCTCCGGTCTAGCCTCCGCTTGCTTGGCGGGCATTCTTTCCAGCCTTATTCAAATAGGGGTGGGTTTGTTTGGTTTGAACAGAGGCTCAAACATGATTTGTTGGTCCGAGCTACGCCATGCGTCCAATACTCAATCTGGAAAGCAGCAGGGATGACAAAAAGAGGGCGCCTTTGGAAGCGTTCGCCGGTAACCAAAGCGTCACGACATAATCAAAGGAGTGACGCTGACTGAATCCAATCCATAAACCCAGAAAGGCAAACTTTGTTTGTTCCCTTTCGTCAAGTAGGTAAAGTAGGCATACGAACCACTTTAGCTTTGCCTTAGACTCTATTGGAACAAAGCAAAGAAGGAGGCAGAATGGAGAAAGGAAAGGGACAAGGGCGGTCTTGCTTGGCGCGAAGGCTGCTGGTTCGGGGGTAGGGTACGGTACTAAAGGTCCTCGGACTTCCAGGCGGTTTTTCTTTTGGGCTGCTGTTCACCGTTGGATCTCGCCAATACAGCCCCCTATAGTTTTCGTTACCGAGATATCTTTTTTTTTTCATTGTTCCCAGGGATTTATTGGGTAATCCGCTCCCATGCTGCAAACAGTCAAATCTGAACTGAACCTTGTCGCTCTTCTTTCTTTCCTCGCGGGCAGGAAGCACACCAGCAGCGTGCGTTGCGTGATTCTACTGTGTTTTTTGCACTTGACTGGGTGGACAGTTGACCGGAAGAGAACTTCGATTCGCCCGGCCAGCAGGCGGGCGGCGTGCTTATCTTGTGTGACAACACTAAAGAGCGAGTGGCTCTTCTAGGCGGGCAGCTGTGTGACAACACTCCAGAGAAAGCGGCGCTTTCGTGTAACATGCTATGGTCTCAACGCCCTTACGAGGTAGTGATGAGTTTCACGCGCTCTAAGTCCGGCCCGCGCGCGGTTAGGAAGATTGGCCGCAATCTGAGCGGTACCACCTACCCTACCCTACCACCTATAGGCGGCCGTCCGTCCTACAGCCGCCCGAAAAGGAACTGC